TCTATGGATATATCCATTTCGTGTCAAAATAGATTATTTGTATATCGGATCCTTTAGAGAGTCTCCGCTTAGAAAAATTATCCTTGTCTTTGTTTATGTCTCGGGTTGGAGCAAATTATTAGAATTCGTCCCCGTCGACGTATTAGTCGACATTTTTCACAAATTTTACGAGCGGAAGCCCTTATCTTCATATTTTTCATTCCTTAATTTTGAATATACATACTTTTTGTGAAGAAAAAAAGTTTCGTTAAATTTTGAAATCGTAAATTGTATTCCTATAAAAAATAAAAGGAATGTTGAAGTTGAAAAAATTACCTAATCATTCGAATTTTTGTTGGGGAGTCTATTAATTAGACGTTTTCTGGTCGAATCATAAGCACTTACTTCTATTTTGACTCTATCTCCTATGGTATACGTATAAAATCGCGTCAGGCCTTTTCTGAAGCATAATCTAAAACCATATCTTCATTATCTAATCTAAACGAATCCCTAACATATTATTGGAAAGTTATTAAGAAATTAAACCTTTCTGAATCCCTTTTTTTTTTCTATCTAAAAGCCTCTTGAAATATCAGCTAATTTAACGTAGGAGGAATGATATTAGAAATCTGTTCTTTACTTTTTTTTTCACAAATTAGGGGAAGTTCGTATACAATTTGGATATCGAAAAGATTACCATATATAACACAAAATTTCTCCACCGATTCTTTCTAGTCGAGCCTCTCGGTCTGTCATTATACCCCGAGAAGTAGAAAGAATTACAATCCCCATTCCACCTAAAATTCTCGGAATTTGTTGATAGTTAGAATAGATTCGTAGACCAGGGCGACTGATGCGTTTTAAATTTAGACTCGTTCGACATGGTCCTTTCCTATTTCTTCTATGTCGTAGGGTTAAAGCAAAAAAAAAAAAATTGCCTTCCTGGTGTTTCCTCACATTTTCAATAAAACCTTCTCGTAAAAGTATTTTAATAATGTTTTCGGTGATGTTAGTAGATGGTATTCGAACGGTTCCTTTTCTATCCATGTCCGCATTTCGTATAGAGGTTATTATGTCAGCAAGAGTGTCCCTACCCATGATAAACTAAAATTTTTGTTGCCTCGTAATTTTGATATAATCAACATACTTTGTTTTCATTTTTTTTTTTTTTATGAATTAATTATTTTATTTTTATTAATTTTTATTAAATATTCATTTTTATTAAAGGTATATGCGTGAAACACAATCTACTAATTAATTTTAATTTAATTGATTTCGTTCAAATATTATAAATTATGGTTTATATCTCATCTTATAATGTTCTTAATAATGCTTTATTTTATAAGACTTCAGGTGCTAATGAAACTATTTTAGTGAAATTTAACTGTCTCAATTCCCGAGCGATTGCACCAAAAATTCGAGTTCCCTTTGGATTTCCTTCTTGATCAATTACAACTGCAGCGTTGTCATCATATCGTATTATCATACCGTTGTCGCGTTTGAGTTCTTTAGAAGTACGCACAATTACAGCTCTGATCACTTCAGATCTTTCTAGAGGTGAATTGGGGACTGCTTCCTTGATCACAGCAATAATAACGTCGCCGATATGAGCATATCGGCGATTACTAGTTCCTATGATTCGAATACACATCAATTCTCGAGCTCCGCTATTATCTGCTACATTCAAATGGGTCTGAGATTGGATCATATTCTTTTTTTAATCTGTTATTTCAATGGAAAGGGGCAAAAAAAAGAAATATTGTTTGTCCAAAACAAAAAAAAAAGAAACTTGCGAATTTTTTCCTAACAAAGGCCTTCTTCTTTTAGTTCTGTATTCCTATCTCAAAATAATGAATTGAGTTCGTATAGGCATTTTGGACGCTGCTATTGAAATAGCCTTTTTGGCTATATTTTCTGCTACCCCGCCCATTTCATAAATCATTCTACCCGGTTTAACGACAGCTACCCAATATTCGGGAGATCCCTTCCCCGAACCCATACGTGTTTCCGAGGGCCTTAGGGTAACTGGTTTGTCGGGAAAGATACGTACCCATATTTTTCCACCGCGGCGTACATTTCGTGTCATTGCCCGACGCCCTGCTTCTATTTGTCTAGACGTAATCCAAGCGGGTTCAAGTGCCTGAAGAGCATATCTACCGAAACAAATACGATTGCCTCGAGAAGATATTCCTTTCATTCTTCCTCTATGTTGTTTACGGAATCTGGTTCTTTTGGGGTTATAGTTGATGGTTGTTTCGCAATTCCATCTCTACTGCAGAACCGGACATGAGAGTTTCTTCTCATCCAGCTCCTCGCGAATGAAATGATTATGATTGATTATGATTAAAAAGAAAATATACATAGATATTGATATTGATATTTCACTTAATCTATTTATTAGATTAGAAATTTGTATATTTTTTATTTGTCTATCTTATATAGATAATTATGTATTCTATTTCTATATAGTATATAGAAAATAGTATATAGAAATTCATAGAGAATTCTAAATTTATAGATA